TTTTTTTGGGGTCAATATCAGCAATGCAGTTCATCCAACGATAAATCTAATCCCAAATTCTAGAGCTATGACACAATCAAACCCGAATGAACAAAGTGTTGAGTTGAATCGTACCAGTCTCTACTGGGGATTATTACTCATTTTTGTACTTGCTGTTTTATTTTCCAATTATTTCTTTAATTAGGAAAATGCAAGAAAAAAAAGAATAATTCTAGGCATTCTCTTAGCCCCCTCGGAAAGATCTCATTTCATAATTATCCCTGACTGTTTATGTCTCTAGCACGACCACTTGATGAAATTTGGAGGGAAGTGGAGTAAATGGCCGATACTACTGGAAGGATTCCTCTTTGGATAATAGGTACTGTAACTGGTATTCTTGTGATCGGTTTAGTAGGCGTTTTCTTTTATGGTTCATATTCCGGATTAGGTTCATCCCTGTAGTAATCGGATGAATGGAGTTGTAGATATGAAAGCGTAGGAACTCAACGGGATTCCCTTCTTTAGTTTGTTTGATTCGAGGGGAAAGGGCCCGTTGGGTTCTTAAGAATCAGAGTCTTTTTTTGTCTAAATGACAAAGTGGATTTCCTTTTCTGCTGATTTAAAAAACTCTATTCTCTTGATGCTTTTGAAAAAAGAACTTCATTGGTTAATTCAAAACACCTCTTCCTTGATCTTGATAGTATCTGATAGTATCTATAGGTACTTTCCAAGTTAAAACAAAGAGGGAATCACTCAATTTCCTGGATTATAATAATTAGAATAGAAATAGATATTCTATATTTCTGCAGATTATATTCCTGTCGATTATATCTAGCACAAAAACTTTCTATACTCTTTCTTACTCTATTTATCCCTATATTTTTTATATTTTAGTATCTCAATGGAAAGTTCATTGACTAAGTTTTCTTTTTTTTTTCACTACTATAAATTTTATCTATTTTTTTGTACGTAATAAATCAAAAAAAAAAAGCAAAGTTCCGATACATCTGGAAAACCAAAAAAAAAGACTAGGAGTTTTTGACAAACAAATTCCTCTTTCGATACAAGAAAGGGGGTTTAGAAAATTTCTTTTCTTGTGTCGAAGAATAGGAAGACAAAACAAATAATGCCACCTAGAATTTTCTGTTCCCCGCACTTCTAGTTGGTTCGACTGTCCGCTTATTTATGCTAATCTCCATCCAAATTTTATGGCATTGAAATCCGGCATCCGGCAATAGTAGCACGACCCTGTCAATTCAATTTGAACAAAGAAAGGGCGGTAAAGCCATAAAGTCAAATAAAATAGTCTTCTTCAAACAAAAATCTACCGATCTATAACTAAGAGTGCGCTACAAGGTAGTCTCCGAAGTTCGTAGAAAAAGAGCAAGTAAATAAAAGGTTTTTCAGAATTGATTTCTTTTGATCATACAGAATTGACAACAATAATTTTGTTCTTTTTACGAACCCGATGTCGATAAATCTGTGAGTTTAGAAATTCATTTCGGCCAATTGAACCTTTTCGAACTGTTTCTTTTTAAGAACTAAAAATATTTGTGCCAAAATAACAGATGCCAAGAAGACAAAAAGGCCTTGGACACGTAATGGGTCTTGAAGTACTATTTCAGCATCTCCCTGACCAAATCCACCCACATTAGGATTACTCGTTAATGGTTGATCAAATTTGATGGATTCACCCTCTGAAACAAGAATTTCTGGTCCTGGAGGGATAATATCAACCACTTGACGTCCATCCGACGGATCTGTTATGATTATTTCATATCCCCCTTTTTCTTTTCGTATGATTTTGCTTACTATGCCCGCCCCTGTAGCATTATAAACTGTATTGTTACTCTTGCTTCCGTCGGGATAAATCTGACCCCTTCCCCTATTTCCTCCTACATATATAGGATATTTTAAGAAGTGAACATCTTTCTTAATAGCGGGGTCGGGGGAAAGGATAGGAAAGACGATTTCACTATATTTCTGGCCGGGGACAGGCCCTATTACAAGAATATTTTTTTTATTAGGGCGGTAGCTCTGAAAAGACAAATTTCCTATCTTTTCTTTCATCTCGGGAGAAATACGACTGGAAGGGGCTAATTCAAACCCCTCTGGTAAAATAAGAACAGCCCCCACATTAAAACCCCCCTTCTTACCATTAGCAAGGACCTGTTTCACTTGCTTATCATAAGGAATTCGAACAACTGCTTCAAATACAGTATCAGGAAGTACTGCTTGTGGAACCTCAATATCCACGGGTTTATTGGCTAAATGACAATTGGCACATACAATACGCCCAGTCGCTTCTCGTGGATTTTCATAACCCTGCTGTGCAAAAATGGGATATGCACTTGAAATGGGTGCCCGAGTTATGATATATACCATGAGGGATACGGAAATAGATCGAGTAATATGTTCCCTTATCCAAGAAAGGGTATTTCTAGTTTGCATGGTCTAATCATTGGTCTGAAAATTTCTACAATAAATTCGGTAGGTCGCTAGTATAGTCTCCTATCCACGATTTTGCTACTTATTGGAATCATTTTACTGAAATACTATAGTATAAAAAAAAGTATAAAAATAGTATGAAAACCCTCGGATAGCATTTTTTTAATACTTATGTAGAACTACAAAGTAAGAAACGTTCTAATTGGATTAATATTGGTGGATCATTTATCAATCATTCATTGAATGATAAATAACTACAAGTGATGGAGATACACGATTTAAATAACGAAAAATCCAATATTTTAAAATAGTATCGAGAATAACCGGAAAAGTGGAAACAAGACCAGATATAATTTGATCATTATGACCAAATCCAAAATCTTTGTACACAGAACCAATCATTAGTTCCCAGCCGTGGGGTGAATGAAATCCGATACATAAATCGGTTAATAAAAGAATCAAAAAGGCTTTTACTGTATCACTTAAGTTATATAGGAATTCCTGAGCCCAAGAGTTAAGAATAACAAGTTCTTCATTACCTAAAATAGAATAACCGCTTAGAATAACAAAAGAGATTATATTTGTCGAGAAGTGTAAAATTATATGGATATTATCCTCGTTGTATATCTTGATTAATTGGATCGTTTCTTTGTGAATTCCTATAAGAAACCTTTGTAAACATGTCTCCGAGTATTCCTTGATCATTTCTTCCAAGAATAGGGTTTCATTTAATTCTATGAACTTTTCTAGAATAGTTTTTTCTTGAATATCATTCAAAAAAATTTCGGATTGGCCGATATGCGCCCAATTAATAACCCAAGACTCCATACTTTTAGTAAATGAGAGAGAAATCCACCAGGGCAGAAATACTATAGATGCAAGATACAAAAGAGGAGTGAATGCTTTCTTTTTTGCCATTTTTCGCCTGTTAATTTTACACTCCATTTGTCGGACTTTATATGATCGAATCTTTCTTTCAAACATGAGTTGTAGACAAGGCATCAAACCTATGAATCTGTTTGATTTGTGATTTTATTTTGAATCTAGAAAGAATATAGAAATAGACTAAGACTCCACTTCGAATTCAACTTAAGAAATAATAAAAATATAGTGTTGTCAAACATCTCAATTCATTAAATTCTAAACAACAGCCTTCTTTCGATGAATGGCCAAAAGAAATACTTTACGGAATGAATATTATTAATATTTTGAGATGAAAGAACCCCTTATTCTATCAAAATATCCAATATTTCAAAAAATTTTAAACGATTCGTCATAGTCAAGAATAGAATAATTGAGAGAAATATATTGTAATGGTCAAAAAAATGGGCGGCAAAACAAGACAGAAAAAGGCCAGTTATCATTATCCAGTTATCATTATTAAGAAAACCCATTATTGGGTAGTAAAGAACACAAATGAAAGGATAAAAGGCCGATTAAAAAAAAAAAAGAATTTACAAGATATCGTTTATCTGCATCTGTTTATCTCAATCTAAAGTATCACTTGATTATAGAAAAAATATGATTTTTGCGTTTTTTTCCTCCTGTTGAGAAAGCATTCGTTCTTCAGCCCAGTTCCTTTTCTCAAAATCAAAATACTTCGATCGGTACGCGCAAGAAATAGGCCAATTCCGCGGCTTTTTGTTCAATTTCTCGTGGAGTCAAATTCTCATCAGTACGAGTCAACGGAACAGCCCCTCGGCCTCTGATATCCATATAAAGGACAGGACGAGCATAAATACCCTCTTTAACTTCTATTCGAATGGATTGAATATCTTTTATAAGGAATCGGAGGAATATGCGACGATTTTTTCCGGGAAATCCCCAACGAAAAATACGCACTATTCCTTCCTTTCTATCAAATCGATCATAACCACTACCTACATTCCAGGAAATTGTGCACCACAAATAGGAACTAATAAAGAGACCCGCGATCCCGTAGAAAGACATCACGATCCCCTGTGGAAAAAAAACGATTTGCTGGGACAGGACAAAAGATATCAAATTCCTACCAAGAAAACTGGAAATTCCAACCAACAAGAATCCTAATGAACCTAAAAAAACGATAAGGGCCCAGCAAAAATTACTTAGTTTTCTAGACCCCCTTATAAGTTCTATCCGTATATGTTCTGATCGACAACTCATACTTCATTCGATTGCATTTTATTGAAATTGAGAGAATACCCAAAATGGTTTTGGCTTTACTTTATTTTGTTTCCAAACGCACTTTCATTAACTAGCACTAGTTTGGTGTGAACTAGCACTAGTTTAATGGGAATTTTTAGGGGTAATTCATCAAATTTGTTTAGATCTAAAATACTAACATACCCCTCGTATAATCCCAACATATATATCGATATACATATAGATCGACCCACTTGACATTTTAGGCACCCGGCGATCCTTATCTATTTGAAACTGACTAAAATTCAGTTACCTATAGATCATTTTCTGCAGGCATAAGAGCTTTTTGCTTTATGTTTGGTAGAAATCACACGTTCTAGCATATTTTATTTTCCGAAATAAATATCTATGTTATGCTACAAGTCTAATTAAAAAAAAAACGAATGAGT